TGATAAGTGCTGCAAGATCTCGTGCATTGGAACCCATGGTTATGGACCCGAATCCGTTAGTATGGAACATTTTCTTTTCCAAGTGAAACCCTTTAGTATATGAAAGAATGAAAAAGTGCTTTCGTTGTTGTTGAATAAGAAGCCTTCGTATCTTAATGCATGTATTTAATTTATTCGGAGCTATTAGAGCGGGATCCACTTTTTGGGGAATATGAGTCGAACCAATAACAAGAATATTTCTAGTGGAATATCTTTCACAATCTCTGGAGAGATAGTTCTGTAATAGACCGAAGGATCTGTAATTCACATACAGATCATGAATGTTTGGAATCCATATTATGCAAGGAGACATTGCTCTTGCTAATGCGAATCGAAAGGTGATATCGATATAAAATCCGTATATACTCGGCGGCATATCCATAGTTAGCACATTCGTCATATCTAGCAGCTCCGTATCAAGATCAAGGTCATCATCAATATCGTCACTATCATCAATATCGATATCGTCACGATAATCACTATCGTCACTATCACTATCATCAATAAAAAAACCTTCAGGCTTGTAATACGAATACGGAAAGTTGTTCGGAAATATCGTAATGAAAGGAACATGGGAGTTTGTCGCTAGGTATTTGACCAAATAGGATCGTCCAGTTCCTATAGAACCTATCACTAAAATACCCCTAGAAGGGGATAGGGCTAAACGGAGCGAGAAGGGTTTTCCATGAGATGGGAAATGAAAACGATTAGCCCCACACGGGGTTTGTGAATAAGTGATTGTCTGATAATGAGCAAGGAATATCCGTCTTTCTGCTAAACAGGATCTATTGAACTCATAATTCATTAGATACTTTTTATGAATGTCAACTAAGTATCGTAAGTAAATTGATCCCGGTTGTTCAATCATTTGATAACCAGAGTCATTCTTTGATAAATGATCACTATGAGTCAGACTCAATAGAATTTGATCAATCCTTTTTTCTTTTTCGGTCGTTAAGGTGGAGAACTGAACCAAGAATTCTCTTTCTTCATCATCAACCAAATCACTGTTCGCGACCCAGGATTCTATTTTCTCATCAATCCAATCACCGTTCACCCCTTTTCTTTTTCTTATCAATGAATAGATCTCTTTACTTGTACGACTTAGATGTCTCGTATTTCTCGAAAAAGCGATTCGATTGATGGGATTTTGTATGATACTTCTGAGATCGATGAGATTGATATTCAAATATTTCTTCTTAGAACGTATTGATTTGACCCCATAAGCGGAACCACCAACCAATAGCATGTTGCCACCAGAAGCAGAAACCCGTATTTCTTCCAGAAAATCTCCTAATTGTTCCAGAGCAACTAGAAAGAGATTCTTTAACCAGAAAGAATTCAGTTCAGATTCAGATGTAGGATACCTATCCAAAAGTTTTCGCAACTCAATCATGTATGATGGAATCATCAAAGATTTGATCTTTTCTAACTCTGTCTGTAACTCACTAGAGGCTCGGGAAACAAAGAGAAGATGTATGCGAACGAGATATCCAGCAACAAGAAGAAGGAAAAGGATTGAATAGAGGAACTCCCGAGCATTTGTTAATCTCAGATATGTCCATATCAATGGAACGGGTGACTCATTATTTCGATGAATCGTTTCTTCGGACAGAAGGAGATTCTGTAAACACTTACTCGAAATCTCACTTATCAGACTCGAAATCTGACTTTTCAGAGTCAGAGTCCATTGTGGAAGAATCTTCTGAGGAATTGGCCATGATATATCTGATACATGCATAATATCTCTCAAAACGGATACAAATTTGTGCCTGCTACTTAGTATCCTTAGTATCGGCAATGGTTCTGAAAAAATCTCTAAAAGGGTGGTGAAATTTAGATATTTCCACCCTGTCGAAGTAAGGAACCATGGCATATATGTTTGGAAGAGATTCCATTTTGAGAGATTGAAAAGAGCACTATCTCGTTGAAAGGTTCTATACATCTGCCCTTTCTCAACGCATTTCTTTAGAGAAAGACTCCGTTTTTTTTTCCTCTTTCCAGATGGGAAATCCTTCTCAGAACATGGAGTGTGAATCAAATCCATGTTTGAATTGAAACTGAGATACTCATGCAAGTTCTTCCCTTCTGAATCAGATAGATTCATATCTGAAAGAGGCTGACAATAAGTTCTTTCAAAATTAACTATTTGTTCCTCTGTTAGAGGTGTTGTAGAAATGTCTGCGATCGAGTAAATAGCTCTACGAACGAATGGCTCGGATCGAATTGGAAAATGGAAAAATTTGTACAAGTTATACCTTTCGTCACCACTTTGTGTAAAATCGTTAGGTATAAATATGTCAGATACCTGTGACTCGATTGGCAAAATAGTCTCTCTCTCCCCAAAAATATGTTTTTTTTTACCGACGCACGAAGAAAATATTTTGTTGCGAATGAACAAGATAGTGAGGAATTGTCCATATGTAGGATCATAATTATTGATACGGGTCTTTTCCACATAAAAAGGGAATCTTTTGTTACAATAGAACCAGAAGCGATTTGGATCATTCAAGAATCGAAGTGGATTTTCTTTATAAAAAGAAGATATCAATGAACTTCTATGAAATGGTTTCACGGGATTCAGCCAATTGTCTCGATCATGGAATATCATTGATAAATAGGAATCCATGTTATCAAAGGATTTCCTGCGATTATTTCTAGTATGGAATGAGTCAATCACCCACTTTGGTATCTTTTTGAAGCAAAATGGTAATCTTGTTCCTCCATTGATCAAGGATTTCGGTCTTTTGGAAGTATCATGATCATCCAATAAGAAGGGTTTCAATTTATTCAAATGAACGATTTGAACACCTATTGATTCTAACAACTGATTGCAGAGTTGATCATTCGGACCTTTCAATTCATAGATGTGGATCTCGGACCTATGAATGGGGGTATTCCCGATACTCACAAAGAAAAGGGGAAGTGACTTGGACAAAAAGAGAAGTGACTTGGACAAAAAGAGAAGTGACTTGGACAAAAAGAAACGAAGTGACTTAGACAAATCTTGTTTGTCTATAACCTCGGACCAATCAATCGAATATTGATTAATACGTAACCGATCGAACACTACTTGAAAATGGTTCTTCTGTTCAGAAAGGAAATGTTCCAAATGTTCCTGGAAATTCTTGCTCCCATTGGACCATTTGTATCTATATACATCAGGATCCCGATTCATGGATCTCCCGGTTCGAGAAATAAGAGGATCAAACCATTTCTTCTGACTCTTTTTCAAATTCGATAAATGTAGGTTGATCGTATATTTCATTATAGTTATATGATTCAGAGTATCATTTCCTATTTGATCCCTTTGAATTCCATATTCGAAGTTGTGATCGGATCTATTCATTAAAAAGAATCGATTAGATACATTTCTTATGTACCCATAGATTTGAATCAGATTTCGGATCAATCTATATTGATTGACTGCCTCCATTATGTTGTTGCTAGCAAATACCGCTGTTTTTCGTTTTGGATCTTCCAAATCATTCCCGCAGTAGATCCGGGCCGATTTTTTTCTGATCCTTCGATAAAAAGATTCATTCTCTTCATAAAAAAGAGGAGGTAGAACCAATAAAGATTTCTTTTTCGATTCATCTCTGGAGTTGAATACCTGATTCAAGAATTTTTTTTGATCCAACCCGTAGGAATCAATAGAAAAGGCAAATCTCCTATGATACACCAGATCCGGCTCGGTTATTGATAGAGTGAATAGATCTGCCATTTCTTGAAATCTCTCTTCTGATTCAAAATCGTGGTGTAACGTGTATCCCCTTTTGTTCCGGTCATGGAATAGATGAAATAAATCAAAAAATGGATTTTTGTTCAAGAATGAAATAGGATGAATTGAGACGGTATTTTGTAAATACGTAATTATCTTGAATATATCAACCATTTCCTTATTTTCCGCTCGCCTGGAAGGGACAAAAGAAACATCTTGTTTTTTCTTAAAAAATTTCTGATCTCTGGTGGACCTCTCAATAGGATTCGAACCCAGATGAAGTTCTGACCATCTGTCAGAGAAAAAAGAACGAATTGATCTTGTAGGATTCCCAATAAATTCTTCGATTTCTTCCGGAAGCAGATGATTATTCATCTGCTTCTCACGTTCCGTGAATAGCCGGGACATTGAGGAAGATCCAAAAAGGCATTTCGGGAATTGATCTGATTCTATCTCTGTTCGTTCCGTTTGAAGAAAGGAAGGATCCCAAAGAATCGATCTTTCTTTTAGTTGCTGAATCTCTGTTTGATCGATCAATGTGGGATATTCTGAATCCTCATTTCTAATGGAATCGAAATGATCTATGGATTGATCAGAAGATCCTTTCAATTGGCTAGAATCCCTTACTTGAACGAAAATAGATCTTGTGGAATCATATTGAATATTTGACAATACATTCCGTACCTTGCTAAAAAACCGATCCTTGTTTACCAACCACACATTGTCTAACCAAATCAAATTCTCTCTCGATACGTTCCTCAAAAAATCCGATTCGTGCTCATTCTTCCCCCAACTAACGAAGAGATCTTGGCGGAATTGCCACATATGAAATTGAGCACAATTTTGCAAAGAAATACCCCACTTGTTTCTCGAGAAGAGATGGGAAACATGCTCAATATCATTTGATTGAATAGTTGCCTCAGCTCCTTGTTGTTTGAAGAAACCCTCCCCTTCAATTGGTCTTTTTTCACGAAAAGCAGACATGAGATAAGAAATCAAGTCTTTCCCTAAGATTTCGAATAGCTGTCCCGAATTCAAGTTGATTATGTTTCGCTTCTTCCTCGAAGAAAGACAATCAAACAATTCCCAATCATGGTCCTTGCGGATCGGATCATCCGTATAGGATAAAAAAAGAAACTCCAGATATTTGCTATCTTTCTCTTTGAATGAGATCTCAATTCCTGCTACGGTTTCATTAGATATCTTACAACTAGAATCCCTTTTTTTTCCGATCCGCTTCCCCCACCTCCACCACCGTGAACTCCGGTTAGATTCAGGCATGATACACTTTTGATTTATTGGGAGAACCCAAGTATTTTCTTGCGGATCCATGAAACAACTCTCAGAAAGCTTTTTCCCTTTTGGAAGATACAGGAGCGAAACAATCAACCTATTGATATTGGAAGACCAAAAAGATTCTTCCAATGTCTCATTTCCAGGTCCAATGGAATTCATAGGTATAGGAAGAAGCCCCATCAAATAGAGATTTTTTCTTTCGACCATCTTTCGATTGTTAATACGAGATATAAGGACCGCTACTACAAGCAGTACTACACCTTTGATCATGAAATATCGATTGCTTGTTGAACCCTGCGAATCACGTGAAAGTAGGATACTCCAAATTCGGGGGTCAAAAAGTTTCATAAAGCGTTCTTGATGGAAAAAAATGTGAGTGAAAGATCCCACTGAATTGAATTTGATCCATGAATCTAAGAAATAGTGAGAATTCTTGATCTCTCTCAATATCTCTCTCAATTCGACGATCCAGGATTTGAATTGATGTCTCTTCATTGATATTTAGACCTCCTCCGGCGAAGATTGTATTTGAACTGGAATTTGTTTATTTACGATATATGATGTGTTAAGTTAAGCATCCCAATTGGAATTTGTTTATTTACAATATATGATGTGTTAAGTTAAGCATCCATGGCTGAATGGTTAAAGCGCCCAACTCATAATTGGTAAATTCGTAGGTTCAATTCCTGCTGGATGCACGCCAATGGGAACGTTTAATAAGTCTATTGGAATTGGCTCTGTATCAATGGAATCTCATCATCCATCCATAACGAATTGGTATGGTATATTCATACCATAACATATGAACAGTAAGAACTAGAATTCTTATCGATACTGGAACTCATAGGGAAGAAAATGGATTTATGGATGGAATCAAATATGCAGTATTTACAGAAAAAAGTATTCGGTTATTGGGGAACAATCAATATACTTCTAATGTCGAATCAGGATCAACTAGGACAGAAATAAAGCATTGGGTCGAACTCTTCTTTGGTGTCAAGGTAATAGCTATGAATAGTCATCGACTCCCGGGAAAGGGTAGAAGAAGGGGACCTATTATGGGACATACAATGCATTACAGACGTATGATCATTACGCTTGAATCGGGTTATTCTATTCCACCTCTTATAGAGAAAAGAACTTAAAGCAAAATACTTAATAACACGGCGATACATTTATACAAAACTTCTACCCCGAGCACACGCAATGGAGCCGTAAACAGTCAAGTGAAATCCAATCCACGAAATAATTTGATCTATGGACAGCATCGTTGTAGTAAAGGTCGTAATGCCAGAGGAATCATTACCGCACGGCATAGAGGGGGAGGTCATAAGCGTCTATACCGTAAAATCTATTTTAGACGGAATGAAAAAGACATATCTGGTAGAATCGTAACCATAGAATACGACCCTAATCGAAATGCATACATTTGTCTCATACACTATGGGGATGGTGAGAAGAGATATATTTTACATCCCAGAGGGGCTATAATTGGAGATACCATTGTTTCTGGTACAGAAGTTCCTATATCAATGGGAAATGCCCTACCTTTGAGTGCGGTTTGAACTATTGATTTACGTAATTGGAAGTAACCAATTAGGTTTACGACGAAACCTAGAAATCGATCACTGATCCAATTTGAGCACCTCTACGGGATAGACCTCAACAGAAAACTGTTGAGTAACGGCAGCAAGTGATTGAGTTCAGTAGTTCATCATAGAAAATTATTGACTCTAGATATATGGTAATATGGAGAAGACAAAATTGTTTGAAGCACGCACAGAACCGGAAGCGCCCCTTGTTTCAAAGAGAGGAGGACGGGTTATTCACATTTAATTTGATGGTCAGAGGCGAATTGAAAGCTAAGCAGTGGTAATTAAGATACCCCCGGGGAAAAAGAGAGATGTCTCCTACGTTACCCATAATATGTGGAAGTATCGACGTAATTTCATAGAGTCATTCGGTCTGAATGCTACATGAAGAACATAAGCCAGATGACGGAGCGGGGAGACCTAGGATGTAGAAGATCATAACATGAGTGATTCAGCAGATTTGGATTCCTATATATCCACTCATGTGGTACTTCATCATACGATTTATATAAGATCCATCTGTCTAGATATCATCATATACATCTAGAAAGCCGTATGCTTTGGAAGAAGCTTGTACAGTTTGGGAAGGGGTTTTTATTGATAAAAAAGAAGAATCCACTTCAACCGATATGCCCTTAGGCACGGCCATACATAACATAGAAATTACACTTGGAAAGGGTGGACAATTAGCTAGAGCAGCAGGTGCTGTAGCGAAACTGATAGCAAAAGAAGGTAAATCGGCCACATTAAGATTACCATCTGGGGAGGTCCGTTTGATATCCAAAAACTGCTTAGCAACAGTCGGACAAGTGGGTAATGTTGGGGTGAACCAAAAAAGTTTGGGTAGAGCCGGATCTAAGTGTTGGCTAGGTAAGCGTCCTGTAGTAAGAGGAGTAGTTATGAACCCTGTAGACCATCCCCATGGGGGCGGTGAGGGGAGAGCCCCAATTGGTAGAAAAAAACCCACAACCCCTTGGGGTTATCCTGCGCTTGGAAGAAGAAGTAGGAAAAGGAAAAAATATAGTGATAGTTTTATTCTTCGTCGCCGTAAATAGGAATATTGAAAATATAATTTTTTTTTTATTTGAAAAAAAAATGTAATGGGCGAACGACGGGAATTGAACCCGCGCATGGTGGATTCACAATCCACTGCCTTGATCCACTTGGCTACATCCGCCCCTTCTTTTCTAGCTAATAGCTAAAGGATTTTATCTTTTTTCCATTCATCATTATTGTATTTATTCTGACCTCCATACTTAACTTAGATCGAGATATTGGACATAGAATGCCAATCTTTAAAATAAAAAATGTAAAAAAAAAGGAGTAATACACTGTGACATGACACGTTCACTAAAAAAAAACCCTTTTGTAGCTAATCATTTATCGGCAAAAATTGAAAAACTCAACACGAGGGAAGAGAAAGAAATAATAGTAACTTGGTCTCGGGCATCTACCATTATACCCACAATGATTGGCCATACAATCGCTATTCATAATGGAAAGGAACATTTACCTATTTATATAACGGATCGTATGGTGGGTCACAAATTGGGAGAATTTGCACCTACTCTGTCTTTTACGAGACATGCAAGAAACGATAATAAATCTCGTCGTTAAGTTCATTTCTTATACTTATGTATTTAATATACATATATACAATCTAAATATCTAAATATGTTATACGTTATACAATATAAATAAATATGTATGCTATACGCAAAAAATTAAAATACTATTACATTACATC